AGAAATACAGATGGGGAGAGGTGGTGGGTGATATGAAGGAGAGTTATAGTATTGGAGAATTTGGGCGAGGGCAAATTATTTTGGAGATACTGGGATAAAAGTTAGTAATTTTTGTAACCATTTAAAGAGGAGAGTAAATTAATAAATTTATGGTAAAGGGTGATTGGTCAAGGAAATAGGGTTAGAGTGGAAATTCTCTAGTAAAAAATTTTTAGTCCATCAAGCATTAATTCAGTAACACCTGTAGGTTAATATGCTAGATCAAGAATATTGACTAATAAGTCCAGCTACAATTGAATTGACTGCAACGGGGCCTCTGACGGCCAATGGTGAGTCGAAGCATACCCCAAAAAATAAAACCACTAAAGGCATGACAGAGCAGTTATGTTGGGTCACGGGTTAAGAATGGAACTAATCCATCGTGATGTCTTATTTAAGGGGAACGAGTGGGCGATTTTACAGGATATGGCCCTGAGGTAGGAACCAGATGCCAGATAAAGTTTCACGCTAGCTACCCCCAAGTTTTATGGGCGCAGAGCGAGAAGAGGGACACGTATTGGGCGGGTTGATGATTTCACGGAGGTTGGTAGATTAAGAGACCACCGTTGGATGGGGATAGTCATTTGGAGCTAGAAAGGTTTATGACGGAAATGGGGTATGTGCCGCCAGTGAAGGATGTGTACTATGGGGAATGGTGGATTAATATGGTTGTTTAGATATTCGTATTGATTTACATGGAATGTTGAATTAATAAGGGTATGTTTTATGTACTATATGAGTATGTAGTGCTAGCTTATATGCATGGGGGTAAGGGTTTAATGTTAATTAAACATGTAATGTCCTATGTAATATCAATAATATTATGAGGAAGTACATTGTTTCATGAGGAAGGGCATTAATGCACGAATTACATAGGACAAAATATATTCGTAATAAAATTTTCAATACTGACATAAAAGTCAAATTTTGAGTAACCCCTCGAATAAGAAGGCAGGGAATAGTTTAAGTTAGTAATATCAGCTTTGGGAGTTGAAGGTGGAATGTTTGATTTCTTCCCTGAGTTTTGCTTTAAGAAGGTTGAGGTCTTCATTTTTGGTTTACAAGACCAAGGTAATTGTTATACTATTAAAGCATCTTCATTTAAGAAGCTTATTTTCGATTAAGCCAGTGATGGGCATTATTAGGAGGATGATGGAGAAGTAAAGTACAGAGGCCAGTTGTCCAATCGCGATAAAGGGGTATTCTACCGGCTGACCTCCGATTCAGGTTAGAATAAAGAGGTCTGCAACTAAGATTCAGAAGAGACATTGGCTTAAAGGTCGAAATATTATGCTTCGTTGTTTAGATATGTGGAGGATAGGAAATAGAATTAGGATTAAGATAGAGAAGACGAGTGCAAGAACGCCTCCTAATTTGTTTGGGATGGATCGAAGGATAGCATAGGCGAAAAGAAAGTATCATTCTGGCTTGATGTGAGGAGGGGTGTTTAGGGGATTTGCAGGTGTGTAATTATCAGGGTCTCCTAAGAAGTCAGGGGAGAATAGGACTAATAATATAAAGGTTAGTAAGAGAATTAATAGGCCAAGGAGATCTTTGATTGTGTAGTAGGGGTGGAAGGGGATTTTATCGGAGTCAGAGACTAGGCCTGATGGGTTATTTGATCCTGTTTCGTGGAGAAATAGTAAGTGGACTATGGCTAGGGCAGCGATAATAAAGGGAAGGATAAAGTGGAATGCGAAGAATCGGGTGAGAGTGGCCTTGTCGACAGAGAATCCGCCTCAGATTCATTCTACTAAGTTGGTTCCGATGTAAGGGATGGCTGATAGGAGGTTGGTAATGACTGTAGCCCCTCAGAAGGATATTTGTCCTCAGGGGAGTACGTAGCCTATAAATGCTGTGGCTATTACAGCGAATAGGAGGATAACTCCAATGTTTCATGTTTCGAAGTAAAGATAAGAGCCATAGTACAATCCGCGTCCTACGTGAAGAAAGAGACAAATAAAAAATATGGAAGCGCCGTTAGCGTGTATATAGCGAATAAGTCAACCGTAATTAACATCTCGGCAGATATGGGTGACTGAGGAAAAAGCGGTAAGTGTGTCTGATGTGTAGTGTATGGCTAGGAAAAGTCCTGTTAAAATTTGAATGATTAGGCAGATACCAAGTAGAGAGCCGAAGTTTCATCAGGCTGAGATATTAGATGGAGCGGGAAGGTCAATAAATGAGTGGTTAATGATTTTGATTAATGGGTGGGTTTTACGGATGTTTGTCATTATAGTTTTTATAGTTGAATAACAACGATGATTTTTCATGTCATTGGTCATGGTTAAACTCCATGTAAAAATAATGACATATTTAACTTATTTATTAAGTATATTATTTGTGTTAGGTTTTGTGGGGTTTTCTTCAAAGCCTTCGCCAATTTACGGTGGTCTTGGGTTGATTGTTAGTGGGGGGATTGGGTGTGGGATTGTTTTATGTTTTGGAGGGCCGTTTTTGGGATTAATGGTGTTTTTAATTTATTTAGGGGGTATGTTAGTGGTGTTTGGATATACAACTGCTATGGCGACTGAAGAGTATCCTGAGACTTGGGGTTCGAGTGTGGTGATATTAGGCTTATTATTGTTAGGTTTATTAATAGAAATAGGTATAGTGTTGTTGCCTGTATTGTATGATGGAGTAGAGATTGTGATTGAATTTAACAACTTAGAAGATTGAGTGATGTTTGAGGGGGATGAGTTAGGTTTAATTCGGGAGGATTCAATAGGAGTGGCGGCTTTATATAGCTATGGGAGTTGGTTGATGGTTGTGGCAGGTTGATCTTTGTTTGTTGGTATTTTTATTGTAATTGAGATTACTCGTGGAAATAGATTATTAGTATTGAAGCCAGAGTAATAGATAGAAGAAATGAAAGAAAATAGAGTTTGATAAGGCCTTTATGGTTTGAGGTTATTGTTGAGGCAGAAGACTGGAGGTTAGCAATTAATTTTGGAATTGATTTTTCAATTCAGATTAAGTCTAGAAGGGTTGAGGCTGATTTTTGACTTGCAGTGAGATTTATATGTGGGTAGAATCGGTGGATTGTTAGAGGGTAGTATCCTAGTATATTTGAGAATTTAGATATGTTTGAGTAAGGTTTGATTTTTAGGTAAAAGGTTATTTGGTTGAGGTCTATTGCAATTGTAAACCCTGCGATAGTAATGAGGAGGGCTGTTAGCTTTAAGTATGCGGGTATAGTTAAGATGGGTAAGTTTATAGGGGGGATGTTGTAAGATAAAAGGTACCCAGCAAGGATGCTGCCAATTAAAAGGCGTTTAATAGAGTTGATTAGTTGGGGGTTATTTTCGTTAATAGGAGAAAGAGAAGAGAATCGAGGCTGTCCTATGAGGGCGAAGAAAATGATTCGTGTACTGTAGACAGCTGTGAGGGAAGTGGCGATGAGTGTAATAGTTAGGGCTCAGGCGTTGGTATACGACGTATTTGCGGATTCAATGATTAGGTCTTTGGAATAAAATCCAGTTAAAAAGGGTGTGCCAGTTAGTGCAAGGCTTCCTACGATTAGAGAGGAAGAGGTGAAGGGTAAGGATTTAAATAGGCCTCCTATTTTTCGAATGTCTTGTTCATTATTTAGATTGTGGATAATTGAGCCGGAGCAGATGAATAATATTGCTTTAAAGAATGCGTGGGTGCAGATATGGAGGAAGGCTAGGTGGGGTTGATTAATGCCAATTGTTACTATTATTAATCCGAGTTGACTTGAGGTAGAAAATGCTACGATTTTTTTGATGTCATTTTGGGTTAGTGCACAGATTGCTGTGAATAGGGTAGTGATAGCGCCTAGGCAGAGTGCTAGGGATTGGATGGTTTTATTGGTTTCAATAAGAGGGTAGAAGCGTACTAGAAGAAAAATACCCGCTACAACTATTGTGCTTGAGTGTAGGAGGGCTGATACAGGAGTTGGGCCTTCTATAGCTGAAGGAAGTCAAGGGTGGAGGCCAAATTGGGCTGATTTTCCAGTTGCTGCTAGGAGTAGGCCGATTAGAGGGAGCAGTGTTGGTTTTATAATGAACAGTTGTTGAAAATCTCATGAGTTTGAATTTGTTAGGAATCATGCTATTGCCAGTACGAATCCAATGTCTCCAATACGATTATATAGGATTGCTTGTAGGGCTGCTGTATTAGCTTCTGTTCGGCCGTATCATCAACCGATTAGAAGGAAAGATATGATTCCTACTCCTTCCCATCCAATGAAAAGTTGAAATAGGTTATTAGAGGTCACTAGGATTATTATAGTGATGAGAAATATTAGGAGATATTTGAAGAAACGGTTGATGTAGGGATCGGAGTGTATGTATCATATTGAGAACTCTATAATTGACCATGTAACAAATAGGGCAATAGGTATAAATAACATTGAAAAATAGTCTAATTTAAAGCTTATAGTGAAGTTGAAGGTTTGGATAGTTATTCAGTGTCAGTTGGAGATGATCAATTCGTAGTCCGAATAGATAAATATGAGTATTGGAGTTAGGGAAAATAGAAGGGCATAAATAATAGTATTTTTTACATAGATGGGATACTTATTACTTTTGTATAGGTCAGTCAGGGTAAGAAAGATAGGGAATATAAGTGCGAGGAGGGATAATATAATGAATGAGGAGAATAAGTTTATTACTTTTATTTGGAGTTGCACCAATTTTTTGGCTCCTAAGGCCAATGGATTACTTCTATCCTATAAAAGTTAAGAAAGCCGTAGGTTTAAGTACGGGTGCATGAGTTAGCAGTTCTTGCATTACTTTCTCGGTAAATAAGAGAATATTGAAGCTCTAACTTTAGATTCACAATCTAATGCTTTAACGGTTAAGCTATATTTACAGTATAATTGACCTAGGATGATTGAGGGATTTAAAGAGAGTAAGATAAGGGGAAATATATGCATGAATATTAGAGTGTTTTCACGAGTGAATGATGGGTTGATGTTAGATAGATGGTATGTGAATTTTCCACGTTGAGTGGAGATTAACATATAGAGTGAATAGAGGGCTGTAATTAGTATGTTTATTCCTGTTAGGATGATTGTTGTATTAGATCACGAGAAAGAAGATAGGATGATGAATAGTTCTCCGATTAAGTTGATTGTGGGAGGTAGGGCTAGGTTAGTTAGGCTGGCTAGCAACCATCATATAGCCATGAGTGGGAGAATGGATTGTAGGCCTCGGGCTAATAATATGGTTCGGCTGTGAATTCGTTCATAGTTAGTATTGGCAAGGCAGAATAGTATAGAAGATGTTAGTCCATGGGCGATTATTAATGCTGTTGCTCCTATAAAGCTCCATGGTGTTTGGATTATAATAGCTACAATTACTAAGGCTATATGGCTGACTGATGAGTAGGCGATGAGGGATTTTAGGTCAGTCTGTCGTAGACAGATTGAACTAGTTATGATTATGCCTCATAAAGATAATATGATGAACGGGTAGGCTATGGAGCTTGTAATTGGATGTAGTAGGATTGAGATTCGAATTATTCCGTACCCCCCTAGTTTTAGAAGGATTGCCGCAAGGACCATAGATCCAGCAATAGGGGCCTCAACATGTGCCTTTGGGAGTCATAAGTGAAGTCCGTAGAGAGGCATTTTTACCATAAAGGCCATAATACATGCTAGTCATAGGATGTCACTGGTTCAAGTTGAAGGGAGATAAGAGGTTTGGTATATAGAGATTATAAAGTTTAGTGAGCCTATTGATTTTTGGACATAGATTAATGCAATTAATAAGGGCAGGGATCCTACTAGGGTGTAGAATAGGAAGTAGAGTCCTGCATTTAGACGTTCTGTCTGGTTACCTCATCGTGTAATGATAACTAGGGTAGGGATGAGTGTTGCTTCAAAGAGGACATAAAATATGATTAGCTCTATGGCGGAAAATGTTATAATTAAAAACGATTGGAGTGAGACAAGTATAAGGATGTAGAGCTTTTTTCGGATTAGGGGTTCGTTTGATAGGTGATTTTGGCTTGCTATAATTATTAGTGGTAATAATCATGCTGTAAGAATAAGAAGAGGAGAAGATAAGGGGTCGGAGAAGAAAGTTAGTGAAAAAACAAGATCGCTATCATTTGTTTGATTAAGTGTAAGAAGAACAATTAAGCTAATTATTAGGCTATGAATTGAAGGGTTGATTCAGATTATTGTATTTTTAGAGAATCATGTGAGGGGGGCGAGGAGAATTGTGGGTAAGATAATTTTTAACATTGTAGGATGTTTAGGTTTTGGACATAGTCAAGGCCATAAGTATTTGATACTATTACTAAGAGGGCTAGTCCTACGGCAGCTTCGCATGCAGCAAAGACTAGTAGAATGATAGGAATTATATATGATAAGGAGAAGTGCGAGTTTAGGACTATTAGACTGGTTAGAATGAATATAGACAGTATTATCCCTTCTAAGCATAAAAGTGATGATATAAGGTGGGATCGATAGATAAATATTCCAAGTAATGAGATCATGTAAGCGATAGTAATATTTAGGATAATAATAGGCATATTGATAATTATGTTAATACATAATTTAGTGAGTCGAAATCACTTGTTTTAATTTAAACTAATTATCATTATTCAACTCATTCTAGGCCTTTTTGAATTCATTCGTACGCGAGACCGAGGGTGAGAATAAGAAGAAGTATAAGAGCTACTATTAATATAAGTGTTAAGTTGTCGATTTGGGATGCTCAGGGCAGAGGAAGGAGAAGAGCAATTTCTAAATCAAATAGGAGGAAAGTAATGGCAACAAGGAAAAATTTTATAGAAAACGGCAGTCGGGCTGATCCTATAGGATCAAAGCCGCATTCATAAGGGCTTGTTTTTTCAACATAAATGTTTAGTTGGGGAAGTCAGAATGCTACTGAAATTAAGAGTAGTGCGATAAATACGTTGGTGAAGATAGAGATTATTAGATTTATTACTCTCTCCCAGGGTTATTCTGGGGCTAGCTGATTGGAAGTCAGCTGTACTGCGATATACTAAGGGAGTAAGAGCCTCATCAATAAATTGATACGTACAGGAATAATCAGACTACGTCTACGAAATGTCAATATCAAGCTGCGGCTTCAAATCCAAAGTGATGGTTAGAGGTAAAGTGGAAGTGTAATTGACGTATTAGGCACACTAAAAGAAAGGTGGATCCGATAATTACGTGAAGTCCATGGAATCCAGTGGCTATGAAAAATGTTGAGCCGTAGACGCCATCTGAGATTGTGAAAGAGGTTTCTAGATATTCTGAGGCTTGGAGTAGTGTAAAATATAGTCCGAGAGCAATTGTGATAGACAGCGCTTGGATTATATGCATACGGTTACCCTCTATTAAACTGTGATGGGCTCAGGTGATTGAGACACCTGAGGCTAGAAGAACAGAGGTATTTAAGAGAGGAACTTCTAGGGGGTTTAGAGGATTGATTCCCACTGGGGGTCAGCAGCTTCCTAGCTCGGGGGTTGGTGCTAGGCTGGAGTGATAGAAAGCTCAGAAGAAGCCTGCAAAGAAAAAGACTTCTGAAATAATAAATAGGACTATTCCATATCGGAGGCCTTTTTGAACGATTGTTGTATGATGGCCTTGAAACGTGCCCTCACGAATAATGTCTCGTCATCATTGGTATATAGTAAGGATGTTAGTAAGTATGCCGAGCATTAAGATGAAATTAGAGTTAAAGTGAAATCATATAATTAGTCCAGAAGTTAAAAGTAGGGCTGATAAGGCTCCTGTAAGGGGTCATGGGCTGGGGTTGACTATATGGTAGGCATGGGTTTGGTGGGTCATTAGGTGTTGTCATGTAAGTATAGACTTACTAGGAGAGTGAAAACGTATGCTTGAATTAAGGCTACAGCGAATTCTAGTAATGTTAGAAGAATAAGGATAATGAATGTAATTATTGCTGTTGGGAGACTAATAGATGCTAGGACTAATGTAGCCCCTCCAATTAAATGTATGAGTAGGTGGCCTGCAGTGATGTTGGCTGTTAATCGGACTGCTAAGGCTATAGGTTGAATAAATAAGCTAATGGTTTCGATAATAATTAGCATCGGAATTAGAGGGGCTGGGGTACCTTGGGGAAGGAAGTGAGCCAGAGATGCTTTGGTTTTATGGCGAAAGCCTATGATCACTGCTCCAGCCCATAGAGGGATAGCTATGCCTAGGTTTATTGATAGCTGTGTAGTAGGTGTGAAAGAATGAGGGAGGAGGCCTAGGAGGTTTGTAGATCCAATAAAAAGGATTAGTGAGATAAGTATAAGGGATCAGGTTCGTCCTTTTAGGCTATGTATTGTTATTATTTGTTTTAGTACAAGTTGAATTAGTCATTGTTGTAAAGAGATTAGGCGGTTGTTAATGAGTCGATCAGGTGATGGAAATAAAATATTAGGGAGTAGGATGACTAAGATAACAATTGGGAGGCCTATAAGTGTGGGGGTAATGAAAGAGGCGAATAGATTTTCGTTCATTTATTTTCTCAAGGGGTTTTATGGTGGGCTAGTGCCATGTCTTTTGGTTGGGGGTTAGAGGGGAATGAGTGATTAGAGATTTTAATTTGGAAGAAAATAAATAGGGCGAGAAGTATGGAAATAATAGTAATTAGTCATGTTGATGTGTCTAGTTGGGGCATGTCATTATGGGGAGGTTTGGACTCCCAGTCTTTAACTTAAAAGGTTAATGCTAGATTAGCTTCATAATGAATTTATAGTATTGATGAGGATCAGTTTTCGAAATATTTTAGTGGAACTAATTCAAGGACAATTGGTATAAAACTGTGGTTAGACCCACAGATTTCTGAGCATTGTCCGTAGTATAGTCCGGGTCGTGTTGATGTCAGGGTTGCTTGGTTTAGTCGACCCGGGATAGCGTCTGTTTTTAGTCCTAGAGAGGGGACAGCTCAAGAGTGTAGGACATCTTCTGATGAGATGAGTATACGAATAGGGAGTTCTATGGGTAGGACAACTCGATTGTCTACTTCTAGAAGACGCAGTTCTCCCGGTTTTAAGTCGGAGGTGGGAATTATGTACGAGTCGAAGTTTAGGTCTTCGTAGTCAGTATACTCATAACTTCAGTATCATTGGTGGCCTATTGTTTTAACTGTTAAAGAAGGGTCATTAATCTCATCTATTATGTAAAGAATTCGTAATGAGGGAAGAGCGATTAGGATGAGGATAATTGCTGGTAGAATTGTTCAAATGGTTTCAACCTCTTGTGCGTCTATTGTGCTTGTGTGAGTGAGTTTGGTCGTGAGTATGAGTGAAATGATGTAAAGGACTAAAGAGCTGATTAAGAAGACAATTATTAAAGTATGGTCGTGAAAGTGTAGGAGCTCTTCTATAATAGGTGAAGCGGCGTCTTGAAAACCAAGTTCGAATGGATAAGCCATGAAAGACATAAAGGGGTTTAACCTATAAGTTAACTTTGACAAAGTTATGTAATAATTTTACTAATGTCTTATAAAGAAAGACATGATGGTCGTGAGATTGGCTTGAAACCAATTGTTGGGGGTTCGATTCCTTCCTTTCTTGTGGTTATGTTTTTACGTAAGTTGGTTCTTCAAATGTATGGTAGGGAGGTGGACACCCGTGCAGTCATTCTAAGTTAGTTGGGGTTAATTCTACTATTGATACCTCTCGTTTTGATGCGAATGCCTCTCAGATTATAAAGATTATAATTATTACGGCGGTTAGAGAGATGAATGAGCCTATTGAAGATACTGTGTTTCATGCTGTATATGCATCGGGGTAGTCTGAGTAACGTCGAGGTATGCCCGATAGACCTAAGAAATGTTGTGGGAAGAAAGTTAGATTTACTCCTACAAATATTACGGTGAAGTGGATTTTAGCTCATGTATCATCAAGAGTGTACCCGGAAAATAAGGGGAATCAATGGGCGAAGCCTCCTATGATTGCAAAAACAGCTCCTATTGATAGGACATAGTGGAAATGGGCTACAACATAGTATGTATCATGTAAGACAATGTCTAATGATGAGTTGGCTAGGACAATTCCTGTCAGTCCTCCGACTGTAAATAGAAAGATAAAGCCCAAGGCTCATAACATAGCAGGGGACCATTTAATATTTCCTCCATGCAGGGTCGCTAATCAGCTGAAGACTTTTACTCCTGTCGGGATAGCAATAATTATAGTAGCTGATGTAAAGTATGCTCGAGTATCTACGTCCATTCCAACTGTGAATATATGATGGGCTCACACAATAAATCCTAGGAAGCCAATGGATATTATGGCCCAGACTATTCCTATATATCCAAAGGGTTCCTTTTTGCCTGAATAGTACGTTACAATATGCGAGATTATTCCAAAGCCCGGTAAGATTAAAATGTATACTTCGGGATGGCCGAAGAATCAAAACAGGTGTTGATAAAGAATAGGGTCTCCTCCTCCAGCAGGATCAAAGAATGTAGTGTTTAGGTTACGATCAGTTAAGAGCATTGTAATTCCTGCAGCGAGGACTGGGAGGGATAAGAGGAGTAGAACAGCTGTGATTAATACAGATCAAACGAATAAGGGGGTTTGATATTGAGACATAGCAGGGGGTTTTATGTTAATGATGGTAGTAATAAAGTTAATTGCTCCGAGGATTGATGAAACACCTGCTAAATGGAGTGAAAAGATGGTTAAGTCGACTGAAGCTCCAGCATGTGCAAGATTTCCAGCTAGTGGGGGATAAACTGTTCACCCAGTTCCTGCACCTGCTTCAACTATAGATGATGCTAGGAGTAGAAGAAAGGAGGGTGGAAGTAGTCAAAAGCTTATATTGTTTATACGAGGAAATGCCATGTCAGGGGCTCCAATTATTAAGGGGACTAGTCAGTTTCCGAATCCGCCAATTATAATGGGTATGACTATGAAGAAAATTATTACAAAAGCATGTGCCGTAACAATAACGTTATAAATTTGATCGTCTCCTAATAGAGTTCCAGGCTGGCCTAGTTCAGCTCGGATTAGAAGGCTAAGAGCAGTTCCAACTATTCCAGCCCAGGCTCCGAATAGGAGATAGAGTGTTCCAATGTCTTTGTGATTGGTTGAGAATAGTCAACGGTTGATGAACATAAGTAGGTGGTAAAATGGCTGAGCAAGCATTAGGCTGTAAATCTAAAGACAGAGGTTGAGTCCTCTTTTTACCAAGCCCTGAGGTGAGTTATCATATTGAATTGCAAATTCAAAGAAGCAGTTTCAACCCTGCCGGGGCTTCTCCCGCCTTTTTTTTAACGGCGGGAGAAGTGGATTGAAGCCAGTTGTGTTGGGCGTTTAGCTGTTAACTAAATTTTTGCAGGTTAGAGTCCTGTCAATTCAGGGCTTGAAGGCTTAGTTTAATTAAAATGATTGATTTGCGTTCAGTTGATGTAAGATGAGATCTTGCAGTCTTTAGATCAGGAATTAAGTAAAGTTACTTGCTTAGAGCTTTGAAGGCTCTTGGTCTAGATTAACCTAAATTCCTAGTTTAAGGTGGATATTATTGGTGTGAGGGGAAGGGCTAGGGTAGAGATGATTATAATAGCTGAGATTAGGGGAGTTAATTTTATATTTTCAAATTGTCATTTTATTTTATTGTTGTTAGATGATGGAAAGAGTGTTAGTGATGTTGAATAAATTAGTCGTATGTAAAAATATAGGTTTAGAAGTGCTATTATGGCTATAGCTGTTGGTATGATGATGTTGTCGTTGGATACGAGTTCTTTAATGATTATTCATTTAGGGGTAAATCCTGTAAGTGGTGGCAGTCCTCCTAGAGATATGAGGATAATAAGGGTGATTGAGGTTAGAAGGGGGAATTTGTTTCATGTGTCTGATAGTATAAGGGTTGTAGTACTTTTGTTAGAGTGAAATAGTAAGAATATGTTGGCCGTGAGGATGATGTAGATAATTAGGTTGAGTATAGTGAGGGCGGGATTGAATGGGATAATAGCTATTATTCAGCCTATGTGGGCGATTGATGAGTAAGCTAGAATTTTTCGGAGTTGGGTTTGATTAAGTCCCCCTCATCCGCCTATTGCAATGGATAGGACGGCTATTGATATTAGCAAAGGGAAGTTGATTGATTGGATAACTTGAATTATAATTGAGATGGGGGCGATTTTTTGTCATGTGAGCAGGATTAGTCCAGATATAAGGGATGTTCCTTGGGTGACTTCAGGGACTCATAGATGAAAGGGAGCAAGTCCTAGTTTCATGGATAGCGCTATAGTGAGTATAAAAGATGGAACTGGCTCTATGGGGTTAGTTAGGAGTCATTGACCTGATTTTATAAAATTTATGATTGCGCTTATTATTAGTATTATTGATGCAGTGGCTTGAATTAGAAAATATTTAGATGCAGCTTCTGTTGAGCGAGGGCTTGCTTTATTTATTAGAATTGGGATTATTGCTAATATGCTTATTTCTAGGCCTATTCAAGCAAGTAATCAGTGAGAGCTAAGTAGTGTAATTAGGGTTCCTAAGATAAGTGTAAGGTAAATGGCAAGGGCGGTAATAGGATTAATTAGTATGGGAAGGAATATGAACCAACATTTTCGGGGTATGGGCCCGATAGCTTATTTAGCTGACCTTACTGTAGAATGTGGTGTATGAGGTAGCACGAAGAATTTTGAGTTCTTAAGATTGGGTTCGAATCCTATAATTCTAGAAATAAGAGGATTTAAACCTCTATTATTTACTCTATCAAAGTAACTCTTTTGTCAGACATATTTCTTAGGTCTGAGGTGGGATGGATGCTATGATGATGGGAAGGGAGATATGTCATATGCATAGGGCTAGAGTTAGGGGTAGAAAATTTTTTCATAGTAAGTGTATTAGTTGGTCATATCGGAATCGTGGATAGGATGCTCGAATTCATAGGAATATAGATGTTAGAGCGAGTGTTTTTAGTATAAAGTTGAATGTAAAGAGTTCGGGTGTTGTAGGGTCGAAGAAAGTCCCTAGGAATAGTGTTGTAGTAAGAGCATTTATTATAATGATGTTGGTGTATTCAGCTATGAAGAATAGGGCGAAAGGACCAGCAGCGTATTCTACATTGAATCCTGAGACTAGTTCTGATTCTCCTTCTGCTAAGTCAAAAGGAGCTCGGTTTGTTTCTGCTAGGGTTGAAATAAACCATATTATTGCTAGGGGTCATGTTGGTAGTAAGAGTCAGATGGGTTGTTGAGTTGAAATTAGGGTTGATAATGTGAATGATCCGTTTATTAGAAGAACGGATAGGAGAATAATGGCTAAGGTAACTTCGTAGGAGATTGTTTGGGCAACAGCTCGTAGTGCTCCGATTAGGGCGTATTTAGAATTAGATGCTCATCCTGATCATAAGATTGTGTATACGCCTAGGCTTGATGTTGCAAGGATAAACAGGATTCCTATGTTTATATTAATAAGAGGTTGGGGTATGGGTAGTGGGATTCATATGGTGAATGCTAGGGTTAGGGCTAGGGTGGGGGCAATGATGAATAGAATGATGGAAGATGTTAGGGGCTTAAGGGGTTCTTTAATGAATAGTTTTATAGCATCAGCAAATGGTTGAAGTAGGCCGTAGGGTCCGACGACATTTGGGCCTTTTCGAAGTTGTATGTAGCCTAATATTTTTCGTTCAACTAAGGTAAGGAAAGCTATAGCTAATAGGACTGGGACAATTAAAAGAAGTAGATTAATTATAAACATATGTGTTAAGAAGAGGAGTTGAACCTCTGGTAGTAAAGTTTTAAGTTTTATGCAATTACCGGGCTCTGCCATCTTAACTAACCCTGCTCTAGGGTAGGCGTGGATATAGTTTGTTAGATTGAGATTATATCATCTATTATCTGTAAGGCGTGTTATAGAAATTGGCCTCATTTCTCTTGTCCTTTCGTACTGGGAGAAGTATATAATAGATAGAAACCGACCTGGATTTCTCCGGTCTGAACTCAGATCACGTAGGACTTTAATCGTTGAACAAACGAACCTTTAATAGCGGTTGCACCATTAGGATGTCCTGATCCAACATCGAGGTCGTAAACCCTAACTGTCGATATGGACTCTTGAGTAGGATTGCGCTGTTATCCCTAGGGTAACTTGTTCCGTTGATCAAAAGCTTGGGTCAATTAATGAGTTAAAGTGTAGACAGGTTGAAGTCTGGACTAAAATCATTCGGAGGTTAATTTATGCTCCGAGGTCACCCCAACCAAAATTTTTAACCCATAGGCAAGGAGATTGAATCTTGTAGATTTGATTTGTGGTAGTTGCTTGGGTTAATAAATTTAAGCTCCATAGGGTCTTCTCGTCTTATTTGTTCATTCCCGCCTCTTCACGGGAAGGTCAATTTCACTGATTAAAAGTAAGAGACAGATTAACCCTCGTTTAGCCGTTCATACAAGTCCCTATTTAAGGAACAAATGATTATGCTACCTTTGCACGGTCAGGATACCGCGGCCGTTTAACATGTGTCACTGGGCAGGCAGTGCCTCTAATACTATTTATGCTAGAGGTGATGTTTTTGGTAAACAGGCGGGGTTAGTGTTTGCCGAGTTCCTTTTACTTTTTTTAATCTTTCCCTTAAAAGTGCATGCCGGTGTTGGATTAACATTGCGAGTAATAAAGGTTAATGTTGGTGGGTTGAGTTATAGGTTTGTTAACTATCAGAGATATATTCGGGCTGATATAAACTTATGCGGGGAGAAATGTTTTCTTGTTACTCATATTAACATTATTGCTTCTATAGTTAGTAATAGATTAATCCAGTGTATAATTAGGAGGTGATTATAAATATTTAGATCAAGTTGAGTATTGTTTGGTTAAGCTTGAACGCTTTTTTAATTGATGGCTGCTTTTAAGCCAACTATGATAGCTATTTAATTTACTCTCTAATAAAGGTTTTTTCCTGTATCTAAAGAGCTGTCCCTCTTTAGATTAACAATTAAATTTACAATTAGATTATAGGTTCTTTAAGTAAATTTAAAGTTGAACTAAAATTCTTATCTGGATAACCAGCTATCACCAGGCTCGGTAGGCTTTTCACCACTACTTAAAGGTCTTTCCACTATTTTGCTACATAGATGGATTGGCTCTTATAGCTGCCCGTAAGTAGCTCGTCTGGTTTCGGGGTTCTTGGCTTAAATTCTTTTTGCGAAGTGGTTTCTAGTTAATTCATTATGCAAAAGGTAAAAGGGTTAGTCTTTGCTTTATTGTACTATAAGTTTTTTCTTTCATCTTTCCCTTACGGTACTTGCTCTATAGCTCCAAGGTTAAAATTTCTATCTCCTATACTTTTATGGAGGTAAATGTTTTGTTTAAGTGGTGTGTGTGTAATTGAGTGTGGTTTAAATTGTATGGGCTAGGACTAGTTCAAGATGTTCATGGAGATGTGAAGTCTTCCGGGTGTAAGCCGGGTGCTTTAGTTAAGCTACACCTTGATTAATCCAAACACACTTTCCAGTATGCTTACCTTGTTACGACTTGTCTCTTCTCATGCTACTGTAGAGCGGAATTAGATATTAGAGGTCTGTTAGTAGGACTTGAAGAGGGTGACGGGCGGTGTGTGCGTGCTTTATTGCCCCATTCAGCTAAGCTCTCTATTCTTAGCTTACTACTAAATCCGCCTTTGGCTTGAAGTTTCATAAAAGCTGTCGTGAGGGTTGTTCTAGTGAGTAGAAAATGTAGCCCATTTCTTTCCACCTTATAGGCTACACCTTGACCTAACGTATTTATGTTTAATAATTGTGCTTACTGTGAGGCTTTATTAAGGTTTGCTGAAGATGGCGGTATATAGGCTGATGTTTGCAAAAGGTGGTAGGGTATAGCGGGGTTTATCGATTATAGAACAGGCTCCTCTAGAGGGATGTAAAGCACCGCCAAGTCCTTTGAGTTTTAAGCTGTGGCTAGTAGTACTCTGGCGAACGGTCTTGTTATTTGAACATTTGTGTTTAGGGCTAAGCATAGTGGGGTATCTAATCCCAGTTTGGGTCTTAGCTATCGTGAGTTCAAAAGTTTTAAGACTACTTTCGTCGTCAATCTTTATTATAACTAGGGCTTTTTACGGCTTAGTTTAAGCTGGGTCTTATTGAGTTTGTTGTTTTAATCACGCTTTACGCCGTGTTTTATTGACTTGGGTTAATCGTATGACCGCGGTGGCTGGCACGAAATTTACCAACCCTAAAATAGTATAACTTAGTCGAATTTTCATTCATGGGCTTAATCTTAATCACTGCTGTATCCCGTGGGGGTGTGGTTGAGCAAGGCGTCATGAGCAACTAAAATAGTGTGCTTGATACCCGCTCCTTTTGATCATGCTGATATAGAGGGCATTCTCACTGGGGTACGGATATTTGCATGTGTAAGTTTACTAGAAGTCAATAAAAAGGCCAGGACCAAACCTTTGTGTCTATGGGGTATTAAATACCCATCTAAGCATTTTCAGTGCCTTGCTTTAGTGTTTAAGCTACATTAACAATAGAGATTGGTTAGAAGCTGGTCTTGGTGGGATTTTAACTCATGCATTCTTATATGTATACATGTCAAATTAAGTATTTTGCAAGTATCATCATATAATTAGCTAATAGAGAAAGTATCTTGTCTAGGTGGTGGGTGATATGAAGGAGAGTTATAGTATTGGAGAATTTGGGCGAGGGCAAATTATTTTGGAGATACTGGGATAAAAGTTAGTAATTT